AGACTATGCTTAAATGGATATCTTTAGTTCAAAATTCTCTTTAGACTCTAATTCCCCATTTCTATAAGAATGAATTCTAAAAGTCTTTTCCAATTTTATTTTAGATCTCTCAACAACAACCTCTTACTCCGTAAATCTATTACAAATTCATAAACCATCCCAGGGGTTTTTCTATTTGATTATATGTTGTATACCCACTATGCACAAAACATAAAAAAGGACAGTTATTCTATTTTCATCATAGAACTTTTATTCGATTATTTTTCCTCTTTTGATCATAATTTAATCAAAACTTCTCTAATTTTCCTAATCTATCCTAATCCGTAGGATCAAATTTTTGATTCTTCAACTTCGATGAAATCGGAATAATTCTTTTTATTTTTATACTTTATTCTTATACTAATGAATTTGGATCAAATCGAATAGGATTCAAATATTTCTCTTTTTTTCTTGATTCCTGCCAAAAAATGGAAGTAAAGTAGAGGGATATATCTTTTTTTTTTTAATGGAATGGGTCTGCTTTTATGTTATTTCGTACTGTACACTTCCTTTTTTTGTGAGATCATTTTATTTTCTCACGAGGGGTAATCAAAAGAGTTATAGAATGGATTGCTACCTATGCCTAGATCGCGGATAAATGGAAATTTTATTGATAAGACCTTTTCAATCGTAGCCAATATCTTATTACGAATAATTCCGACAACTTCGGGAGAAAAAGAGGCATTTACTTATTACAGAGATGGTGCGATTTGATTATTATTATAATTATATTTTTTTTTTACTTTATTTATTTTACCGCTATCGGTCTTAGGAAAAAGACACACGATTCGGAATAGAAAAAAAAAGACTATTGAAAAAAAAAGAAATCTACGCTTGTTGAAGGTGAAGTTTAGAAATAAAGCAATTCCTTCTGTCGTGTATCCCCGATTAATGCAACCTCAGATGCTTCAATTGTTGATTCGAGTATTGAGCGAAAGGTTACACCTATGGTCTGTATTGTGGGTCAACCCCACTACACTAGTACCAATAGGCGGCATAGAGGAAGAAGCACTACACCTAGGAATCAACAACACGAAAACTTTGTTATAAACGATTCCCTTTCCTTATCGGGATCGGAACTAAGACAAATGGTTGGGACAACAAACATCCATCTTGTTCGTACTTTGGATACCCGTATAACCATCGAAGATTGTTGAAGTGACTAATTCCTGGAAATTGGAAATTAAGGAGCGTTGAGGACAAAGAAATTGTTGGAGTTTACATTTCTATCTAGTACCAACACGCTTGATGTTAAGAAAAGATCTTTTGCAAGAGGGTTGGCTAGAGATTTCTTGTAAAAACATTAGCCCCGCTCAGTTCATAATGACAATATTTCGACCTTTTTTTTATTCCATGGATTATTCTCATTATGCACATAAAGGAGGAGCCGTATGAGGTGAAAATCTCACGTACGGTTTTGGAACGGAGAATTCTTTGAATCGAATGACGACCGTAACGGATGTCGGCTCAATCCGAAGGAAATTATGCGGAAGCCTTACAGAATTATTATGAAGCTATGCGACTAGAAATTGATCCCTATGATCGAAGTTATATACTCTATAACATAGGCCTTATCCACACAAGTAACGGAGAACATACAAAAGCTTTAGAATATTATTTTCGAGCACTAGAACGAAACCCGTTCTTACCACAAGCTTTTAATAATATGGCTGTGATCTGTCATTACGTGCGACTATCTCCACTATAGAAATAAAAAAGGAAAGAAAGAGCAAATACGCTAATAAAAAAATACGCTAGTAAAGAAAATATTCGATACTAGAAAAAAAAAAATAGGCTTTCTACATATTGCATCGTCCAAAAACGATTTTTATCAGCTGTAACAAAAAAAGAAACTTCATAGAAGTCGAAATATGAAGAAATATATATGCCTAGATACTTTATTCTATGGATAAAGGATCTAATTGATAAAGGAAGCACCGTAAAGATCAATTAGCGAGATTTTGGGCCGATACAATAAATAAGAACTGCTTACTTATGTCATGATATGAGATAAAAATTAGGAATCGACTTATGTAATAGAGCCGATCCCCTAAGTTATTGAGCAGCGGTGTAGCATCAGATCCCAAAGACAGTAAGTCTTTTTTTTTTATGAGGAAGAAGTCTTTTTCAAGGATTCTATATAAATTTCTATATGATATGAAACCGAGATAGTTACCTTTCAGAAAAATCTAACGAACACTAGTCCCGAAACGCCTATGCTTTATTTTTCTGAAGGTGGGAGAAAAGATAAAACTTATTATTAATTTAATCCAAATTAAAGTTTGAAACTCAAACTCATGTAATTAACCTCTTTTGGTTAACCCGAGACAAATCGATAGATCTATGAGAAATCTCATTCAATTAGATATAGGGGTAGGGTAAAAAAATGAGACACCAAAAGAATTGACTGCCGAGCCGTATGAGGTAGGAAACTCTCAAGTACGGTTCTAAGGGAAGGAAT